ATTAATTCTAAAAAGTAATTATCAATTTGATATTTCTATCGAATTTGTATTTTATTTGAAATAATCAAATAAAAAAAGATATCTGAATTACTAACAGAAAGAAAGAGAAAGACCCAATCCAGATCATAATGAAAGATTCCGTGTTTTCCTTCGGAAAGGTAAAAACTAAGACGAAAAAAAATCGACCCTTCGAGTATTACAAAATGTATGAAAAAAATTTTAGAAGTAAGGGGCTATAAAAAAGATATAGATATATGGTATCTATCTATGTATATTGAATTGCGAATATAGAAATAATACAATTATTTCAGATTCGACAAAATCTGGGTATCCGATATAGCTGAAAGAAGGTAAATAAAATAAGATGGGGTGGAAACATTTTTCAATAGCGGAATATTTTTCTAATAAATTCTACAGTTCCGACATAATTCTAAAAAAAACACCTTAATCCGATTCTAATCGCAAGGAAAAAAGGGGGATATGGCGAAATTGGTAGACGCTACGGACTTAATTGGATTGAGCCTTGGTATGGAAACTTACCAAGTGATAACTTTCAAATTCAGAGAAACCCTGGAATTAACAAGGGGTAATCCTGAGCCAAATCCCGTTTTCCGAAAGGAGATAAACATTAAGAAAGCGAGAATAAAATAAATAAGATAAGAAAGGGGTAGGTGCAGAGACTCAATGGAAGCTGTTCTAACAAATGGAGTTGATGACCTTTCCTTTCGCGTGAGTAAAGGAATCCTTCTGTACAAATGAGATTCTCGAAAGGCTATACAGAAATATGTATATAGACTTGTTTACGTATTTGTACTGAAATACTATTTCAATTGATTAATGAATACACTACTCGAAATCTCCCTTTTTGAGTCCTTATATCACAAATGGAAAGATGTGTATCACAAATGAAAGATGTGAATCAAATCCAAGTTAAAGAAATAATGGAATATTCATATTCACTGATCAATTTATTCACTCCATCCTAGTCTGATAGATCCTCGGAAGAACTGATTAATCGGACGAGAATAAAGATAGAGTCCCATTCTACATGTCAATCCCGACAACAATGAAATTTATAGGAAGAGGAAAATCCGTCGACTTAAGAAATCGTGAGGGTTCAAGTCCCTCTATCCCCAAAAGATCTGCTTAACTCTCTAATTCTTTTTACCATATCCTTGTTTTTTTTTTTCAATTTTTGAAATTCGTTCTGTGTCTTTTTTAGTATAATCTTTCACAAATTGATTCGAGTAGAGTCTTTCTTTCTTTTTCTTATTACAATCAACAACCATAAGTATTTGTTTGGAATATGTATTGGAATACATTGGAATCTATTTGGAATATGGAATAAGAATAATATATTCTTCTATATGCTAATAATAATTATATATATTCTAATTCGAATATTTTTTTTCGTCTTGTTTTTAGTTGATATAGAGTCATTGACATGGATTTAAGTAATCTAATAAGATTAATATGATGCCTCGAGAGAGGTCGGGATAGCTCAGCTGGTAGAGCAGAGGACTGAAAATCCTCGTGTCACCAGTTCAAATCTGGTTCCTGGCACATCATGAATTTGTATGAGTATCTTTTTTTTATCCATAATCTATATTTCATTAAAATGAAAAAGGAATATGGATTGTGGATAATAGATACATATCTTTTTTTATAGGTCTAGATCTTGATACATATTTATTTATCCATCTAGGTGTCTGGAGATGTTTACTAGATGAGTAAAGAATAGGTGTATGTTCCCGATATATGTTTCTGTATATAACATATAATTAAATAGAATATGTAAAAAAGTGAACCCCCCTTTTTTGTGTGTGGGGGGGGGGCTCCCAAAAGAATATTAATAGTTCACTACTATTCGAATGGTTACATTAAATGGTTGAAAGATCAAAGAGTCTCGTCTTGGAAAGTTCAAGGGTGGGAATAGTCAAAAAAGAATCTCAGATACATTACAAAGAGAATCGGACCTTTTTATTTTCCTTTGATATCTCCTTTCTATTTTCTGCATCTCCTTTCTTTGCTTTCATGTTACTTTCTTTTTCGCGGCAATATAATAGAATAGATATTAATGTGAACGTTACATAGTTCATGATGTAGAACTTTTTCAGTTCATCTTATTGGCTTGGCTCATACGAAAAAGGTATTGTTCCAAATTTACAATCTCAATGAATCCTTACCCAAATCTTTTTTGCAATACCCACATTATTGTTGTGAATCTTGTTATCTATCCAATCCCTATATAGGAAGGGGACTTCCATTATTCTTTTCTTGTGTCTGATTGAACTTCAATTACTTTTTTAGTCTATAAGAGAATGAATGGATATTCCTTGAATATTTTTATTTTTGGTTGTCGAAATGCCAGATTTGTTTTTGTATTTTTATCATTTAGTAAGCATCTTGTATCTCATAAAAATTGGGGGCGATATAATCTTTACGCAAAGGCCATCCTATCCAACTTTCGGGCATTAAAATACGTTTCAGACGCGGATGA